CCCCAAAACAAACTGTACGTGGGAGTTTCCCTTCATACGGCTCGAATCATTCTCAGATGCCCCGAGAGGCATCCTTTCCTTGTTTGTTGGGTTGGTTCACGCGCGCGCAAACGAGCACCGGCCGCAACAGCAGGGAACTATGACCAATAGAGTCAGACACTTAGCTACATCCGCACGCAAAAGGAATGTGGTTCTGGTTGAGGCTTTCTTTCTCTGAGGGCGCGGGACGTTCGCGGAGTCCGTGCCTTCCGTACCACCACAAGACTGGTCGTTCTTGGGTGGATCCCGCTCCTAAACATAAGGGATAGGGGGAAGGGGGCCTATCATATCAAAAGGGTTGATTCAAGATAAGGCCACCTATTTCATTCGACGTTCCGGGGCAGGGGCCCGCCCGATTCGACCGACCAATGGGGCGAGCTGATCTGCTTTGATCAAGGAGAAAGCCCAGTCAGCCACCTTATCGGTGCAGGTCACGTGACCTACAGCTCGGCCTTCGCTTTTTGAGGCTTCCTCTACCCACATCTCTATGTGCCCGCAGCACTTCCATATGGAGAAAGATGGGCTTACCATGTTCCATCAATAGCACCTAACCTATGCCGATTTTGGCGGACCGTGCTCCACCCCGGTGAACTCATGCGGTTCCGACGTGCCCAGAGGCCAGAGGCGAATCCGTTCACGGTCCGTAGGACCAACACCATTCGAAGGTGGGTGGCCCGCCTAGAACAGTCATGTTTGACTGGGCTTACACACATTCGCTCACTTACGCTGTCCCCCCTCAGCTCACCCTAGCCCCGGGTACGTCGTCTCCAAGGCTTCACACCAAGTCTTCACTGACATAATATGCATGCTTGAGTAGGGTCAGGCAGAACCGTTGTTGCCTGATGGGAACTTCCCCCATATTGCTATCAATGTCTTCATGTCGCACGACCTCTTAACATTACACCACTGAATCCCCAATCCTTTGCTTGCTGTGCAGTGACAGTACCAATATCCACTAATCGTTGTTTCCAGATACGGTTGCCGGTTGACATCTCTTCTGATTCGTCGATACGAGAAGCAAATTGTTGTGTGGAGGAATCAATATCTCGACATAAGCCAAGAGGCAGATCTTGTGCCACTCCACCTGGTCGTATGAAACTGGCATGCATCCTGGCTCCCGAGACTCTTTCATAGAATTCCAACAATTTCTCCCGCTCCTCAGAAGCCCACAGGGACGGAGTTGATGCTCCCACATCCATAGCATGAGTAGTTGAAGCAAGTGAATGATTTGAAATTCGAGTTATTTCACGGAATGACACTCGTATATATTGAGCTCGTAATGGTACCTCGCAATTTAAAAGTCTCTCTACGGCTGAAGAATGAGCGTGTTCTTGGGCCATCGTAGAAACATAGATAGGGTCGACGACGGAACGAACAACGAAACTTTACGACAGCTTTTTTGTACACGTTCACTTGCATCACATACACAAGTGCTCTCTGAACCGTGCAATAAGGTCACCCATAACACGGCTCTCCCACTTGAGTTACCTTAGCCCCAGGCCATGCTATTCAATTATATTGGAAAAATTTCAGCGTAACAACTAGTATGGAAAGCTGGTCCGCCTTTTGTTTGAGGGAGGGAAAGCAAGAACATGCTTTATTCTATCTAAGTAAGTCACTACACCTAACCAATTTAAGCGCAATCCAGCAAGAAAACGCCCTATATATATAAAGGCTAACGCTATTAACACGAATTGGGGCTGGTAGCGCTAGCGCGCTCATCCCTTGCTTGTTTAGCACTATTCAATTGCGAGTTGCGGCACTCACTATGAAATTCAAGAGCAAGAGCAAGAACTATTGAATTGCGAGTTGAGGCCCTAAATGCCATGATTCATTAGTTGCTAACGCCGCAACTCGCAATTGAATAGTGCCGGAATTGCTCTGGCTTCTTCGGCCCGTTTGCTCCTCCTCGCGCAGGAGCTGTAAGCCTCGACCGATAGGGAGAGTAGCGCTACTGCATGATAGTGGAGTGGAGGAAGGCTCCCAAAAAATCTTGGATTTGGAAGTTGGTAAAGACCCACCCCTTGTTTCAGTCAGAATGAGTCCCCGGGACCCCGGGACATTGGCTTCCGCCAACAGTGAACTATTAAGGATCGCATCCCGCGCATATTCTACATTATAGCCTGCAACTGATTCAGCTTCCGCTTCTGGGAGATCAGACGGAGCTCGATTAGTTTCTGCTAGACGAGGAATGAGGAACATAACCAATACGGGGAACAAGGGAATACCGGACCATATCTGCTTTTGCGCCATGACAATCTCACTCGAATTACGGGGACCTACACATATTAGTACAGTATACCGGGGTCCCCGGCCAGAACCACACGTGCAAGTTTCCCTGCATGTGGCTCGTCCGTGCTTTCCGAGACGCTGCCTGTGACTCAGCATGGGAGAAGGGGGCGGAACTGCATAGCATACTTTAGTGTTTAGAGCATTGTCCGAGTAAGTAGGCAGCGCCTACCAAGCAAAGCTTTCTTGAAGAGGCTGGGCTGGTTCCTTTTCGGCGCCCGCTGGTGTAGATGTTGGGGCAAGGCAAGCCCCAGGAAAGTATAGGTTGGCTCCCAGCTCCATCTCGGCCGGCATCCTGCAAACTACTACGCAAGTGGAGGCGTTGCGTTAGCACTACACCTAACAAGCAGCTTTCATTTTTCAAATGAAATTCATATTCACATGAATTTCAATTCAAATTCATATGAAATTCAACCATGCCCTATTTATTTGACTTGGACTTAAGGTTCTACTTGATTTCGGCATATGATCGCCTATAAACCAGAAATCGGGAGCCTCTCCCGACCTTATATAGTCAAAGGCGAAGGTGGAAGGGGAATGTTCCGCCTTCTCATCTCGGAGCGGGATTTTCATTAGTCCTATTTCAGGTGCAAAGTCTCTTCAATAAAGACCTCTTTCTTTCTCCCCCATTTCACATTTTGTTGATTGAAAGAGGATAGGCGCTATCCATTGAGTAAAGGGAGGGTTTGCTACAGTGATTCGGGCGGTTGGTGGCCCCTTCGAGAGTTGCGGGTCCTTGCCGCTGCATGAGTGGTAGCTCACGCTCAAAACTCCTCCGACACGATAGTCGTTGCGCTGCGGTCCGTTTCCCGGCTTCGCTTGCGCGATTTTCACTTCTGATTGGTTCCATCCATCCCGACCCGGAGGTGGGTCAGTCAAGCGGTTCGGGTTCTCGGTCGGTTCCCGTTCGCCTGCCCTTGGCGTGGGTGGGGTGGTCAACTTTGAGGGCGCCCGCCTCCTCTTCAGACGTGTCCTCGACAACCTGGCGGTTGTTCGGTTTCCGCTTTTGGGGGCGGGAGTGCTTGGTCGCTGGGGTTTCCTTTTCCTCAACCAATTCGTAACTGTCAGCCTTACTTGCTTGGTCTAACATTTTGTTATGAGCTGGCTGAATGGGTAAGATTTGAGTTCAAGTGGCACAGGACCTTCGATCGACCATGGGGCGTATTCTACCCTTACCGAATTCATTCTATTGAAGCGTAACGTAAAAAGCTCCTTCTCATGTTGTGTTGCATTTCTTTTTAATTCATTTTTTTCCAGAATGTTTGTTGTCTGTGGATTTCTAACAAAGCCCTATACTATGCCATTTGATTGATTCAAGTTCCGTGCTGCTCGCCACTCCCCGAGGCCAAGGACGGGGTCGAACCGTCATTCCAGGATTTGCAGTCCGATACATTTCCATTATGTTACCTAGCCAGCCACCTCATGTGCCAAAGTCAAATGGTTGTTCTTCCTTCCCCGCTCCCTCTTTTTCTACATATGCGGTGGCGGGCGGAGCGCTCTATATGATCGGCGGCGGGTTACCAGAGAAGAGGGGACAACTTCTTTCTCCCTTGCCTTGCCCAATCTTCCCTTTCTGATTGAAAGTAGCAAGCCAAGAAGCAAGGGATTCGCGGCACTCACTATGAAATTCAAGAGCAAGAGCAAGAACTATTGAATTGCGAGTTGAGGAGCAAGAAAACGCCCTATATATGTAAAGGCGGCACGCTATTAACACGAATTGGGGCTGGTAGCGCTAGCGCGCTCATCCCTTGCTTGTTGATTCATTAGTGAATTAGTTGCCCCAATTCGTTAGCTTAAAAATGAGTTGCGGCGTTCGCTTTTTTTTGTTTTACTATTCCTTTCCAGAGAAGGTTGCTCATCCAGTCCAGCGGATCCATTGTTTATGCGGCAGTGCGATGCAGCTGAAAAACGTAAGCGCCCCTTTATCAATCAAGTTCTAGCGCGCAACGGCTTTTCAGCCGTTGTTGCTTGCTGCTTGCAGGCTCGATAATCTCTCTTTCGCCTTTCCTCCCTGTCTCCATTCTGATTGATTAGCTTCTTCCTTCGCGCAAGCGCTTGCCCCGGTTGCATTTCGTGATCCTCCGCTTCAGTCTGCGTTTTTCGGATAGCCGGGATCCGAGGCTTCTTTCCGATTTCAATGTCAGCTCCAGGTTTTGGGCGGCCCATCTGGTTAGTTCAGCTATCACTGCTGGAAGCCCCTGCGGTTGTTCGGCTGCGTACTCCCCGCTTATGCTCAGTCAAGGTATCTCACACGAACCCTATTTCATATTCCATTTCCCTTTCCTGCATCTTTCTTTCTATCCATAGGTCGGCTTCGTGCAGATAGATGTTCGCCGGGGGAGATTGGTGCTCCTTGAGGTATGCCTTTCCCGGTGGGTTGTTCCCTTCTCTGTCTTTTCCATCCTGTGCCCGCCCCAATGCTTCCTGAGAGGGGGTCAGAAAATCTTCGTCTTCGAGCTCTCTTCGCAACGCAATAAAGAAGTTTAACAGTTTCTCTCGGCTCATGCGGTCATTGATTCAGTCAGGGGCGTTCACTATTAAGCCTACGCCCGTCCATTCCTTTCAAGCTTGATCTCCCGCCCTTTGACTCGTTACGCTGTTCGACTGAACTCGTTGGCTCCGCGCTCTATTCGGTCGGAACCCGGTTCGATAACCTTCTCTCATAGATTCCCTTCACCAAGTCATCGCCAGCAATCTGCTCTTATCCCTTCAAAGGGCGAGTTCCTTTCTTGTCTTGCCCAAAAAAAAACAACAGTCTTGATTCTCATTGGAGAAAGACTCTCCCGCGGCAAGGCAGTCCAGCTGCTTTCTTTATCTCGCTTGCCGTTAGTCCGTCTAGCGCCTTTCGGTTGGGGTCCGCCCCGGTCTTGGGTTATATTTGAGAGTCTCGAAGGCAGTCAACGTGTCAGCAATTCTTTTCCCATTAGACTTGTAAATCCTTTGCTCTTTTTCCTTCTCTCTTCCAGTTCTCTCCCTCTACTTTATTTGACAGGGGCGGAGACTCTATCAAGAAAAAGAAAGAAAAAAGTAGCAATTCCGTTTCAAATGGTTTGAGCTTGGAAGCAACCTGCTATCTATCGATAGGCGAGAAGAGACTGCTATTGGCTGCTTCGCCTATCGATTTTTTTATGGCCGGCTTGGAGACATCAGAGGAAGACCATCATATCTTTCCGGGTACGATCATAGCTTCATTCATTCGTTGAACCTTTGGGATAACCATTAGCATTGAGATCAATCACCACACCACCTCTATCATACATACGACATTACACGACGCGAGAGTGCATGGTCAACACACACCTAAAGCGCCTACGTTCCGCTTGCAGCCAATACAACCACAACCTAACTTGCACGAGATTCAACAACCGAAGCTACTGGTAGTCCCGAGGGGACGGCATCCTCCTAACATAGTTAGCAGTACTGAACAACCGAGTCATCGGTCCAAAAGGCAATTCGTTAATCAAGGCTCAAGCCCCAATTCGTTAGCTTCAACCAGCAAGAAAACGCCCTTTATATATATAGGGCGTTTTCTTGCTGCGCTCAGCCGTTGTGCGGCCGTTTTCTTGCTTCACGCCCTTTACTAAATAATTGCGTTTTCTTGCTTCACGCGCATACGTTTTCTTGCTGGGAACGAGATCAATTGGTTTGCTCCCGCCTATGCATCCCAGCTTTCCTGCTTAAGCCGTTCAGTTCAATGTCTTGTTTGTCTCTTTGCTTGTCTTTCTCTCAGTAGTCTTGTCATTCCATCCTGTCGCTATCCTTGGCTTCAGATAGGCAGGGACGGGCCCATTGACTTTTTTGAGCTATTTCATTCATCGATTCAGGGGTTTTTCAGAAGATGGGAAGGAAGGTCGTTAAGTAGTATATAAGCAGGAGTCGCTTATATACTATTTCTTTATGGTTTATAGAGGAAGATGTGTCCCAAGGAAAGAAGCTTGGGGTGAGGGGGGAAGTAGAGTTGTTTGACTTTCTCTCTGTCTGAAGGGTTCATCAGGAGGGTGTCACATCAATCGAGAAGAAAAGAAAGAGCCTTTTTCTTATTCTTTCTTTCTTATTCTTATTGGGCTTGGAATCAATCAAAGGAGCCAAACTAGCTAGCAAAACAAGAAAGCAGTGTGCGAAAGAAGGTATATGGGTCGGCAGAGATGGAGATGGTATATTCAAAAAATCGGAGCAGAGGAGAAGCAAGAAAGCTGAGTTAGCGAGAGGGTCGTATGGCTTCGCTCTTCTCTCTTCTGCAGCCCTCTGCGCTTAGCTTAGATGTGTCTTTCGGTCTGGTCCTACCGTTCCAAACAGGCCTTCCTTTATGCACCGATGGTTCCATGGCTCGGGTTGTCACGATTTACATCCACACCTAGGCGTCAAACCATTAACCCCATCTACACCCTCCATTCCGGCGCTCATCCCTTGCTTGTTGGATGGAAAGGGCTTCGCAGCCCCTTTGTCCAAGGATCGCCAATCTATTATGGCGTAAGGGGCGCGGGCTATGAACAAGAAATATGGGGTTGGGGCCATTCGACCTCTACCCTGCTAGCTCAGCTTTGGATACATACAGGAGACAGGACGAATCTCATTAATCTGTAACACATTCAGCGGATCTAGCTCCGCTCGGTTCAGTCCTAACTTATCTTTATTCCGTAAAAGAGATTTCAATCGAAAAGGAGTCTTTGTGCCCAAGGAAGCTTCGAGCTTCATCTCCGGTGGAACATAAGAAAAAGGACTTCCTGGGGTGGATTAAATCTGTTATTTTTGCTCAAATAGTTAAGTAGTACTGTGAGGGTAGGTCTTGAACCTCATCTACGACGTTCATTACCGAACAAGCCATCAGTATTCCAAGAAAAGATTTCTTCTTTTTCTTGGGCTGGTTAACAGATCGAATCAACCATTAGGGTTACTCCACTCTAGTGATCGCAACCTGCATTATATAATAGTAAGAAAGATTTCCTCGATAGGCCTCTCAGTAGTTGGACAACAAAGTGAAGGGTAGATTCCGGTTGCAATAAGGAATGAAGAGAGAGGTACCCATGTACGGGTCTAGTGGGCCTAACCGGAGTCAACACAAATTGCCCGAACACTAAGGATGACCCTTCCTGTCCAGGTAGGATGTGCAAATCCATAACTAGTCCTATTTGAGGCGGCATGGGTAGCGCCTAAGGGAGTTCCTAGTGATACAGCTAGCTAACCTGCTAACGACCTTCTACTTACCCTTCGTCAACCAAAGAATCTAAGACCGATCCATTCCTGTTAGGCGAAGGTGTGTGAAGCACGGAGCCTTGATGAGCAAGGGTGCGCGCTGCTTATGCCTTTGGTTGGGGGATGTGTGGATTTCATTTGTCTCCTCATGAGTGGCTGAGTCGCTCATGGGGGCATGCATGCGGGTTACGGGTTGCTGAAGGGCACTCGTATGTCTCGTCTCCATGGCTGGAAGTGGGTCATTCCAGTTAGGTGATTCTCGGGTACACATATGTGAAAACTTCGTGTAGGAAGACACAAAGAAGTGATACAGCTGGTCAAGATAACGCCATACCAAACTCTTTGGCAGAGGTAATAGGCTTCACTACTCCAAGCGGTTATTTCACTCTCGGTGACGAAGAACTCGTTATCCTTAATTCTATAAATTCCTACGTGGCTTAAGCAACGCAGTAAAAGCCTTTTCTATTCCTTTATTAACTGGTTTATGCGCAGGATTCCTGCGGGCTGTCTACGAAGATATTAGATTCGCCCGTAATGATCAAATTGTGCCTAGTCTCGCTTCTACCTTTCCGGATTACCTTTATGGCCTATAGCAACATCATAAGGACAAGTAGTGCTTGTCGATTAGCTTGGTTATCAATAACCTTCCTAAGTGTTTCGCTTTGTCCTGGTTGCCTGAGCCACTTCCCTTTTTTCTTTGAAAGCGGGAATAGATCCAATCTTTTAGTTCTTTTTCTGCAAAGAGCACTTCGGTTGCCACAACAATACGATCTATGATAGACTTACTCTATTGGGGTCGCATCCGCCTTATAGGAATGAAGACCACTGGAGTCATTGTTCGACTTCTTCCGACCCCTTCCATACCCTTTATTTTAGCAAGATGATTAAGGTTTATAGCTAGGGTTGAGGACCTTGAATATTCCAGGATCTTCCGCAGGACATGAATACGCTATATCATTAGATAGGTATGGATCCGCTGAGGGTAGCAAAAAGGTGCTTTGTCGCTGCGACTAGATATCCAGTCCTTTATTCTGATCTTTCGTAGCCCCTATTATATTATAGTAGATTTACCGAAAATGGATTCCCTCACGTTGTTACCAGGGGGAGTAGCCGCCATTCCTACTTAGAGGAGTCCGCCTGTCCCGGCTAATATCTATTAGAATAGCCTTGGGCTCTCTCATCGAGTGAAGAACACTTGATCTCGCATTACGAAAGAAAGAATGCCCATGGATTGTTACCTCTAACAGGTGTGAACCCATCTGCGGATTCCTCTCGAACCAACTCAAAGAGAAAGGAATGAAGTTGCTCGACTGAGAGGGAAGCATACCACCCAGCGCTCGCACTAAGGCGCTAAACAGCCTGCCCATGGGAACATGTCTTGAATATTGGTAAATAGTTGGGCGCCTCCCCCTCTTTACTGATTGGATTACTCCACCGGTGATTTCAACAACCGAAGCATTTGTTTTCAAAGACTGACTCACTCTTTGTTGACGAGCCGCGTCTACATGCTCTTGGTTATTCCGAAAGGAAAGATTCAAGTGATTGTGCATCGAACGACTACACATATCTCGGTGCTGACTACATATTTACAACCTTGCCGCACGTCTTTCTAATATGAAGAACGAACCACTCGAGGCATGTAGTTGAAAGCATAAGGTTCCTCAGATCCTAACCACCCCTCAGTTGAGCAATGCTTGCCAACCGATACGACCTCGTTATTCCCAATAATATGGATACATAGCTGTTCGCGACGCGGATGTGAGTCCACCATGCGGAAGCTAGCCGCTACTAACAGAAACAAAAGTAGTTAGTGCTGGAGCAGCTCGCCCATTTAGTGGTGAAAGCAAGTAAGCAAAGAAACGAAGGTTCTTGGTTGAACTGGTAGGACGACAATCAAGTAGAAAAGTCAAATAGAAAGGAATTCGCTCGGAAAAGAATTCGTTTGGCAGTTCTCCTAAGCTAGTTAGAAAAAGAGAGGAGGCCGATCGGCTGTGTTCCCGGCTAAGAGATTCTTTCTGATATCGCTTTATAGACCTTCTCGAAGAAAGAGAAGATCATTGTGGGGGCATTGCTCTTATAGTAGATACGAGAGTTATTTCATCGATAGTACTCGAAGTGAGTGCATCATTCCGGTTGTAGGTTATCAGCAGCATAGTAGTTCTATCCCTTCGCGGAAGAAACAGGAGATCGTTATGAAGGTAATGGTCCTACGGTAGATGGGACCTTTTGAGCTAAGGTTCAGATCCTGTCCTTGGGAGTGAATTCTTTTATTTCTCGTATTCTTACGTATCTGAGAGAAGATCTGCTGTGTCATAGAAAAGAGAATAGTCCGTTCCCCCGTCTCCCGCGTATGGCTTTCATAGCGATAGGAATTAGTTCCATAATTGACACGGGGCTTAACAGAAGCCATTTTACAGACGATCTCTCGTGGGCGGATACCTCCACTCCTCAAAGGTAATATACTTATTCTTTAACAGAGCGTGTAGATCTTTAGTAATGAGACCACGTGTTCTTCACGCCAACGGCTGGAAGAAGGGGGGTTGTAGCTGCCCACTTTCAGTCCCCTAAATGGAATTCTGCGTCTTATCAACCTAGCTAGGCGGGCATACCTGTAAGTTAGTAAAGAGCGGGTAGCGAGGTAGTCAAGGGCGGGTCGACCTGCCTTTTCTTCTCTAATATATTTAGTAATATATTTAGAAAGACGCCTACCGCTAGAGTGAACCTCATCTTCCCCCTTCCTTGGAGCTGAGCAGGATGAAGGAAAAGAATGAGCCTCTGCTTGTGGATCAGTATACATCTTGGATTCGTTACTAGTCCGATCCATATCATAAGTAAGTCAAAGAAGAGAGGCTTTTAACAACTGGGATCCTCGCCATGAGTCTTTGGTAGTTTCGGATCATAAACATGCGCTCTTCAATAAGGAGATTGGCCATAGAACACATTTATCTCACACACACGCGTATTCTATATTCTATATGACATGAGCGGATGAAGCGAGATACGATCTCTTGGAGCTGCCAACTGATTGGTTGTTCTTTCTGTTTTCGGAACAGGGGAGGAGGCAATTCACCGAGAATGCGGAAAAGAAGGTGGCACTTTGAGGACTTACACCCACTTCTTCCGCTGTACGTACCATAACTCTCTTTCCTAGCTTAGCTCGGATTGGCGTAGCGAAGGGAGGAAGTTGCTCCTCAGCCATCATATTATAATAGTATGTTTTCGCCTACTGGGGTTGGCAGACCATGTTCTTGCTTCAGAATTTCATTCTTTCGTGGATGGAACTACTTAATTGCCTATGAATTAAAACAAATTAGCGTTTATCTTGTTTTTCGAGAACACGAACCCATTGCAATCGCTGGAAATACTGGATCCACTAAAGAGGAGGAATTCCTTCCGAGCATCGACTCCTTGCCCGGAGCGGTGCTAGTTGATTTAGCATGGCTAACTCCATCCGGGTCTTCAGATATGTTCAAAGACTCGCCCTATATCCCACCCGCGGAAGTTCGGAATTCTTAGTCAAGACCTCCTGTCCTCGGCTAGGTGGCAAGGGCTCCGTCGACCACAAATCCGTAATGATTGATAATCCAGAAGATAAATCTGATGGGTTGATCACATATGTGCCACATGGTATTCATCTCTTAGAAGGCGGGGGACAAACAAGCGCTCATTGACCAACTGCTGGAACGAAGCGATACTATGAATGGGAAGGCGCAACAGGAGACTTGACCTGATTCTCTGAATCAGTCGATCGGGGCCCGTAAAGAGGAGTCCTTGCTTCGTGTAACTCTCTTTTCCTGAGATTGAGACTACGCTCTTACTTGGAGTAAGACTCGGAACAGGACTTGGGGAAGACTTGGGAAAGCTCTGGTAAGCATGCTTACTGGCGGCCGGCAAGTATGTTGCAGCATCCCCGTGCTCAGCCAGCCCATTGGCTTGGCTTTCACTTCTTGCCTTTGTATTCTTGAACTTCCATTTCTGGCGTGGGCCGGAAAAGAATTGATCTATCCATGTTAGGTATGCGCTAGAACCACACTCTGTGTTTAATCATAGGTCGGACCCTAACTGAGCATTAGGAGATGTTTTCACGTTCCCGGACGACGCTCTTAATGATGAGCTTCCCGCCGCTATTCCCTTTCCGCGTCTACAAATGGAGCAACTGCTCTCTTTGGGTTAAAGGTTGCACTCGGAAGTTGTGCTCTGATCCTAGGTGGAGTGCCCACATGGTCTAAGATCCTTGGATCCGACAACTTTATCTTTGTTGGGTATCGCAGAGTATAGCCTATCGTTGTGAAAGGCCCAACTTATCCAAATTATTTCAGCTTCTACTTATTGCGAGTAGGCGGTGAACCAGCCCTGAGCTCTGCTCGGTCTGAAGAAAAGAGGCAAATTCCATGCTCTAACTACTCTGACTATACGAATAAGTGGTCTGTTTCGCACTCAAAGTAGAAGGAGTAGTTTGTTTCGTTAGGACCGCCACCGAGACTTGCGAATAGTTTTGTACTTAATAAATTTAGGAAATAAAGAGGCAGTAGGCGGTCCGGTACATCTTCCATTTAGTCGTTCTAATGATTAGCAGGAGGAAACTGCAGTATATGCATACCTACCAACCTCACCGTATGCCACTTTTGACTACTAGTTAGCTAAGGGTGGGCATCTCACGGGGAGCGAGTCGCGGGATAACCATAACTTGTGTTCTCGCTCTCAATAAGAGCCAACAAAAGAAAGAAAGGATAAGTAGTTGGAATACCCGGGGCTTTCTTATGTTTATTCTCTCCCTTTCCTACCTTGATGGGAAGCCCATACATGAGATAGATAAACCGGCGTTGCTGCTGCCTCTTTCTGGCTTTCTTTCGTCGGAACCAACCAATCAACGTCAACAACATCCGGCCCATTCCTGCACGAAGTGAAATCAGCCTCTAAACTTGAATAGGCAAAGGAGATAGATAAATTTGCACGTGTTAAGCTAGGGGACAACTAAGTAAGTCGTCTATCTTTGTATTAAAGTGCTCTTTCAAGATCAGCTGCTTAAGCCACTGCTGAAGCATGCCTTTCAGCGTTACCAACAACATCTACCTAGCCCGTTTCCCTTTCTATTCCATACAGGATAGGCTGACCAAAGGATACTTTTTATTCTCTTTCCGTTTCAATATCCCTATCTTGGGGAGGACTTCGGCTGCGGAACTGTGGTTGGCATGTTGTTAATTCTCTCGAAGATTCTAGGCTTGGTAACTCCTAATTCCACTTTTCTATATGCCAGTTCGAATCTGGCGGGTCGCTCGCTCCTTTCTGGGCACCTCAAGAACGTACAATACTAGACATCCTCTCAAAAGCCAGACAATCAACGGATGATTCAATATATACTAGACAACTCCCAACCTACCAATATGATCGCCTAGCGTTCACTTCCGGTAGGCGAATTCAGGTTACCTTACAGCTGCTTACCCGCTTCCCTGACTTCTGCTTTCCTATAGCTGCCTTTCACCGAACAGCTCTTGCTGGCCGACTAATGCGAGTGACTCCTCCTTTCTTTGCCTGCCTTCTCGAAAGCAAGAGCGTGTGGAAAACCCATGCGAACCCCAGTTCGAAAGCCTTGATGGTCACCTTGACCGACCTCATTAACCCCTCTTAGACGGCACCTGGTGTAGTAGGCCTCCTTGCAGGACAACTCCCTCCATGCTATCCCCCGTCACGTACGGATAACTGCTCAATGGCTTTTTCTTGCTTCATGCGCTTTACTTGATCCTCTTGTTAAGGTTGACTTAAAGAAGATGCTCTTCACCACACCCATTCCCTTATGGATAGAACAGACTTTTAGCTTTTGAGCCCGTCTTGTTCTCTCTTTCCTATCCCTCTCTTTGCTGAATAAGCAGTCTTGGTGCTTTGGGCCTTGTGATCCACAGTGAAATTGAATAATGGATCCGAGTGAAGCGAAGCCGTGACGTTAACCCTTTCTTAGCCATCCGGGTCAGTAAAAAGAAAGACTTGACGAAGCACTAAACAAGCAAGGGATTCGAGCGCACCTGGCTTTCACTCCGGCACCTGATCTACGACCACTTTTAAAGGATCTGCCTATTAAGATTGACCTGCTCCAACGCTTGTTCCAACGAAAGAAGGTTAGAAGGAGGAAGCAACAAAGTTGGGTTCTTCTCGACCTTCATGGCACTTCCCCCGGCCGTAACCAGGGGTTTATTAGAGAGCCTCGCCCTGAAATAAGTGCACTCGTTGTTCTCTGAGATTGGTTGGATCTGAGCAGAGCCCCTCCCCGTTTCACTTGAGAGATTAGTTGAATCCTAAATAGCGCTGCCTTCGCTCGACTAAAGCGATGACACTTAAAGATGATCCGGCGGGGATAGTCTTGAAGAAGACTTGGCCCCTTACTATACCTCAGAACGCCTTCCTGCTGAACTTTCAAGAGCAAAACAAATTTCATTTTCGGAGGACGGGCAAAGCTCAGACTTCGCCAAGCGGTTCCGATCGAATGAAGATGCTTCAGCCTAACCGGGGGGGTGGTTGTCACTAGAGACGGAACTACCAAAAGAGCAGATAGAAGTTAAGAAACTGGAAGTCGTGTAGCCGGCCCAGTGGCCGTCTCCACTCGGGAAAGTAGCCTTTTCGCTTAAAGACGTTTTCTTCGTTACATGAACCCAGAGGGGTTTACTATTTCATCCCTATGACTTCGACGACTATCCATCCCTACGAGAACCCACATACGCGTATATCCCTCATATCGAGGTTTACCGAAAGAAAGATATGAAAGCCATTAGCCCATTACAGAACGGAAGTACATTCCAGCTCTCGCTGAGCGAGCACCCGCTAACTCGAGGACCATTTCCCTGCACCCATCCCATACCCCGGCCTCTACCCTCCCAACCTACCCAACAACATGCTACTAAGTTCTAACCCCTAATAGCGCAGAGGGCGAGTACCGGCATGAAGAACCATAAGGTGAATGAGGAGAATCCTATCCCGCAGCATGCCTACTCCAGAACCTCTATCGAGCAGAACGCGCCGGGAGACAGCCTTAATACCATGATAATTCTTTTTTTTTGTAGAGCTTTGCACCTCTGGCGGAGAGCCTCCGCCCAGGAATTCGCCACTTTCGTATTCGTCTGCATCCGTTTCATCTGACTTGGAACCATCTAACTTGAACGGATCGCTCCCATCATTCTTTGTAACCAAGGATTCGAAGCAAGTCCGCGACAAGGCCTTTCTCGACCATCTAAAGAAGTAGACAGATGACTATCTTACTGATCTTATTGGCAAGAAGACTGATGAGCGTTATCTAAAAAGCAGTTGAACTATGCCGCCCATAATCTTGGTTTACCTATCTAACTAGGCCTACCCATGGTATCCAAAATGGTTTACTTACACCTACGGCTATTCGACGAGAGCTACTTCAATAGGCCAAAGAGTGAAGAGTCAGGGCGAGCTAGTTGCCTTAGTAGTTCCTTACCTTCTCACTTCCTCATCCCATGCTTTTCAAAAACAGGAAGGGCGGTCTCGCTTTCACACTGCTCCTGCTGATCCAGATAATTTAAATGTATCTGCGCCCTATGGTGAAGGTGTTCACTCTAATGGGTTAGTGAAGGAAATAGAGGCTTATAACTCTTTTAAAGATGCGTGAGCTCTCCCTCCCCTCGAGAAGAGAGAAACAGGATATAATTCGAAGTAGGAATGGCTCTGTAAAGTAAGGAATTTAGGCATTAATGGAGGTGCATGATGAAATCAGATATGTTATCAATCAATAGTGAAAGGAGCACGAAAATGCTCTAGCACTAGGGCCCACCTAACAGTGGGTCCCAACTTCCCCTACGACTACAAGGCTCATGATTTTCCTTGTATTGCCTACACCGCCTACCGATGATACCAACAGTGCAGTAACCACCTACGAGACAATTCGCCGATATCCAGACTGAGGGCAGACCAACATACCAATGCTGGGTCACAGCTATTGCAGTTCTGGGAAAAGAGAGTTCCTTCTCAGACGACAGGGGATCAGCTCGAGTACCACATCCTTTACGACCGGCATCTTCTGCTCTCGGAGCGACTGCAATCGCTGCAGCAAAACGTCCCCTCTTAATTGACTACTGCCATACTATCAAAGAAATTGGCGATAGACGAGAGGAATCTTCTTCGTAATTTTATACTAAGTTACTTACGAGTGAGGCAAATTTCATTTGATTAATTCGACATTTCATTTGATTAATTCGACCGGAATATTACTAAAATGAAACCGTTCAGTTCGAACAACTAAAGAGCGCAAGTTAGGCAGCTATTTATGAATCCGTCTTCTCAATCTCCGAAGATTCCTTTGTGCAAGCACCAAGGCGGTGCTCATACCTTTAATCAGGGGAACGAAGGTCATTTGAATCGCTATTATCTCATCCCTTTTCTTACCCATTTGCCTTGATTATAGCCCTAGGGTCAGCAAGTGAACGCACTTGCTCGTCAGTCTCAAGATTGGACCGCCCCCGCCTCTGCGATTGTGCTGTTGATGGCGAGGGAGAAGTAGTTGAGCCAGTCAATTGATAACAGGACAGGGAAGCCTTTATTGGGGATTTAGGCTAATGAGAGCCAGATAAGAATCCAGGTGAGGGTGGGACTCCTCCAAGTCTAGAAGCTTTGCCGATGACTTAGAGAACGACAATCGTGTTTCGAAATTAGTTTAAGGGAGTGGTCCACTCTTTGCAGCAGCAAGAGTAGCTGCTTCGATCGAGCATCTGGATAAGCTAGTAAGGGCACATGTTGAACTTCTAAATGGGATTAGTTCATTCTGCTACGTACCAAGGAAAGGGAAGTTACTGAAAATGCTTCAGATTGCTCTTCGAAGAAAGCTCTGATCGAAGAAGTTACAACAGAAATGGCTATTTACCATATTCCTAAAACAGGCCATACGCCCATAAAGAGAGTGAAACTAGCTGCCAGCAGGTGCAGGGACAGACTAATTATTTCTTCGCTTATTCTATTCTGAGATCTTTCGCGGGATTTAAATCGTAGTGGCATGCAAGAAGATCGTTGGGTTACCAAGCAAGCCCCGAGCTATCCCGACGAGGTTTCTAGACGTGATATACTTCCGAATCGAGATCACTCTCCTCAGTGAGAGCTGAGGACGATGCTGACAAGGCCTATTCACTCAACTAACAAAATAACAACAAGTAATGGTCATGGGGCCTCTTTACCTCTATGATTGGAGTCAGGAGAAGGAGTTGGAGTTGAGCGAAACGCGGCTCTTAGCTGCGCTCGTGGCAGGAAGCGAGGCGGAGAGATAGAAGTCAATGCGCTATTAAACAGGTCGACTCCCTACGAAGGAAGAGGATCAGTACAGCGGGAATGGGGTATTGTATTGAATGAAAGTCAATCGAAGAAGCACGGGATGAGCACAAAGCAAGCAATAAGGGATGACCGGTCGACTCTTCTAAAGGAAGAAGTGATTGTTCAAATACCTATAACATCCCTGGCGCTCAATAAATATAACGCCATATATCAACCGACTTAAAAAGTGCCCTCCTTTAATACTAATTGATAGGGGAGTGAGAGAAACTTAAAACTAATAGATTCTATATTTATATAAAAGAGAACTAATCTATGTACCTTTAAATAAAAAACACTTGAGAAAGAAAGATAAACGTAAAACGAAGAGTTAATACAGAAGACCTTATATATGATAAAAAAGAAAGTTCTGGTTCTCTCAGCTAAAGCAACGCAGAAAGAAACAGAGTTGACTGAACCAAACTCCGCTAATGCATCTTCATACATCATAAAAGGGCATCGGCCTCGGGCGGATCTTCCAAGAAAGAGAGGCAAGGCGTGCCATCCACATAGATCAACGGGGAAAAACTCCAGAAACAGATCAGAGATAATAGAGCTGTGATCCTAAGGGCGAAAGGTACTTCGTCCTTCTTGCCCGCGTAGTCAAGCTCCCCACTTCTGAGAATTCTGAAATGAAAGGCCGAGCGGTAGCAGCGGGCTGACCTTCTTCAATGACGTACTCGCCCGCGGCTAACCAATAACCTGGGTCATTCCACGGGAAAATCGTACCGAAAGAGGGCGGTACCGAACTAATGGTTGCTCCTTCCATTAAATAGTCCCCATCCTCGACGAATGAATTAAATACGTGCCTACCCGCATACTATGTCCCGAGCCCACGACCCCAATCAAAATGAGAAACTCGATCGTACAAAGACGCAAGCGAATAGCAAGCCGAATCTTTCCATTTTTATGCTACATGCTAAACGAAAGCAGAGGAATTCTTGCGGCCTAATTTATTCTTGTCCTAGTTGAAGCGAGATTCATCAGTTGAATCCCTTCCGCATCCATGGGAGTAGGCGGGGCAGGCCAAGTAAAGGGGAAGGAATGGCTTCTTCCGGAACAACCCATCAAAGTGCCAGGGCTTTTAACGACGGGCAGTCCTCCCGTGGGTGTTCTTGCGGATCACAAACATGCGCTTCTTCCTAAAGGGAAACCGGCTCTGGGGAAGAGCTTTCTCTCGCACACGTGTAAACACATACACGTATTCTATTGATCCGGTGAGAGCATCCGGCAACCCCACTTATGGTCCGGAGGAATAAGCATGGCCAGAAACAGGAACTGAGATGAAAACCGGTTAAGTACGACACCAGGTTCGCCAACAGAGTAGAAAGAATTGGCTGGCAGCTCTGCTTTCGTGGAAGAGCAGCGTAATGAGGTGTTGGAGCAACAAATGAACGACATTCAAAGTAAGCCCGCCCTATCTAGTCCTGATGCCTTATAGCCCCACCGTCCAACTGGAAAGAGTCAGTTGGAGGCCCTACAGGCTGGGATTCATCGGCCCTATAGGCCTTTGTCAATTTAGAGACATTGTTTTCTTTGGGTCGTCCCCGGCTATCTAAGCCTAATTATCGGAAAATTGAGGAAATAAAATGTGGCATTTTCTCCATAAAGGCGATAGTCAACGAGGAACTAGAACGTTCATGTATGGCCAGCTTCATGAACACTCAAAGCAGAAAGATATGGTGATATCACCGAATCATATGTAACGGCCCGCGCGGGGTATGGCTTCATACAGATCAGAACGCCCAGCATACAGAAACGAGACCGCTTAGAGCAAGCTCCGGCATTCCACTGCCTTACCCACGAGACCGTGTCTTGGCTGACCAGGCTTCAAGCAGTTCGCAACGACCAGATGCTAATATTGCCCCTCGAATGACTCTTAAAGTATGCTTTTTCTTTTATCCTACGTTACGCTTTTTGAAAACGCCCAAAAATCAGTGCAAAAATCTCGAGTTTAAGCACCTTTTTTCATGCTTGGGCTGCCTGCCTTTTCTCGCTCCGTGACGCTACTGCTCTACTTGACTCAGCGTAATTTCCTATCTATTATAAAATCCCTTATCTCAGCATTCTTATCCTGATCCTTCTGGTCTCCAATCAGGTTCTGATCACAAGGGGTAGGCTGCTTGCCCGCCCCTATACGAGTAGTTTGAAACACCTTTTCTTGTTCTAGTTGGTGGGAGGCCCAAGTAATCCGATGAGGAGGTTTCAGCTGGCAGCGCAGTTCGATCAACCGAGGGTCCGGTTGACGGGGGTGGATAACATAGAGACAGAGGCTACAATCAATTCCTTTTCTTCGCCGAGCTGGTAAGAAGGAAGTTGCTTTAGTCTTAGAAGCGCTCTCCTTCGTTAGCTAGAATACAGATGCTGAATTGCACAATGTGCTGGGTGTTACGGCGGGGGAGGAGACCGCTGGATACATAACTGCTCAAGACATATTATCTCACTGCCCTCTGCGGAAATGGTCGATCCAACCACAGCATATAGCTAACCTAACGGAACCAATTAGATTACAAATCGAGAGGAATCCATGTTAGAAGTAGATCCAGTCTCGTATGAAGAAAAGACCAAATAAGGGCCAAGCAAGATGGAAGGTTGGTTTTTTTCTATGGATGCTGTTCGAAATGCGAATCATCATGGTATTAATGGGAATGGGAAGACTTTCATTAGCAGAATGATGAGTCAGAAATTAATAGAGTACAAAACGAACCATAGGCCTTAGGATTTTAAACAGAATAAAGCTTTTTGTGTTAAGGGACGACGTAACTCTATTCAGATCCTTGCTTCGCTTCGCACCTCGTCATAGCCCTGAAAAGCTCACTCGGAGTTCTAGTTAGAGAATGGGATATGATTAACTACTTGCCTACTGCTACCTGGGATTCCTCGGAAGATCGAAGAAGGTATAGTATTAGACAAGGTTCATTCCTTCTCGAATTCGGATCTTCAGAAGAAGAAGGTATTTCTTCAAGAGGCACTTCATTTGAGACTTTGATATGTCCGACTTGACTTTATATTTCTTAATTATGACCCGGGGTCACTCGCTGCCCTAACCCCTAAGTGCCTTCACTCCCTTTAGAGCCCTGAATGGGAAAGTCATAAAGAGCGGAGCCGTGAAAAGAGCAGCTGAGATTCCTCAAAGACTAGCAAGGCTTACTCTAACAGCGGGAAGAGCAGATAGTAGAACAGCTCCATTGAGTAGACTCATTTCCGTAGCTACGTATTTTATAACAAGAATAGCAGCTTCTTCTATAACAAGAAGAGCTCCTTCTTTTTCTTGCTAACATAAGGAAGTGCATATAAAAAACAACCTCGGAGAATGAAGACGCTCTTGTCTTACCGCATACCTGGATCTACTTCTAACATGCCCCACGAAAAGCTAAAACTCAAGCACTCAACAAGCCGTTGCAATACCTTTGTTTGGTTGCCTGGGTTAAGATGCTTTCGCTGATTGATTCCTTATGGCTTGATTAGCGTGAGTAGCTTAAGTTGTTGCAATGGTCAGGGTAGCTACGGCAAAGTCTAATAAAGAGGACACCTTCTATTTGTAAGCAGTTCCCCTTCTAGTGGTTCAATAGCCTGCCACCTGACGACAGTTCGTGTTTGTAAAGAGACTGCAAGGTAAGGCTATGGGATAAGAGACGGCTATTCTTCCGAGTTGAATGAGGACCATTTCCTCGCCCCACCCGGGAGAAGTGCATTCCTATCAGAGTTGGTAGTAGAAAGCTATCCTATCCCAGTAAGTGGCTAGGTTGTTAGAGAGCGGATGATAGCATTCACATCAATCAAAGAGCAGCGAAACCTAAAGTAAGGATGGAAAATGCTTAAGAGAGGCAGGCCTTTCACTCTATACCCATAGCCATAAGCCAAGTCCCTAGTCCGGAAAGGGAGATAGTTACAAGTTTTGCTTCACGGATAAGAAGAGATACTTGTTGCCATTAGCAACTCAGTGATGCAGCTACACCGTTCGGCCCTATCTCTCTCTTCCAAGTCATCCAGCTGGCTACGAAGCAACCAGCACTCCATCCTCATCTCCATTGAGGAACATCTCACTAGGTCCTGTTCTGGGTGCCGGGAACCTCGGCAGAAGCAATCTATCGGTCGTTCTCCTATCGAGACGAGAGCAAGCCCCTTTTTTCCCGCAGGGCTTCGAAGCCAGTGAAAGGTAAGAAGCATCCAAGGGATCACCATCATTTGCATCACCTGAGGCGGGTCCAAGCCCTCTTCGTCTTCCTATCCAGACTTTTCTGATCCCGGTGACCCAGCCCAAGCCAGACCTATCTTCTCTAGCATCCAATGAGAAGAAACCCGCATAGACAATGCATTTAAAAAAGGTCGAGATTCTACTTCTATTATTAGAAAAGTTTAAAGGGTGCGCAGTTCAAAGTCTTCAAACCCAGCTCTTCTGATTGATTTTAACCCGAAAGGTGTTAAGCCAGCAAAATCCCATCTCTTGATCCCATTGCCAAGCAATCCAGGCACACCTCTCCTAGTGTTCTTGTTGCCTTCCACCTGAACTGAATGAGCAGCTAGCTGACTCGAACTAACCATCATTTTTATCCTCAAAAGCATGGCTTGCTTTAATTCTCCGCAGAGAAGGAGAAAAAGCTAGGTCAAGGGGAACCACCTACCACTGAACCTGTGGACGGGATCAAAGAATCAATCAGTGGAATTTTTAGGCCTTAGCCCTTCTTCTCTTTGCCCCCATCCACCATCCCTTAGCCTTAAGAACAACCAAACCACCGGTCAATCGACCGACAGTGAACCAAATCCGCGTTTTCAAACAATGAATCTAATTCAAACTATCTCAGGAAGCTCGTGGTTCCGGAACCGGCTGCCCGAACCATCCATACAAACCATCTCCCGGCCGGAAATGAGACCTGGTGGAGCAGCTTAGCCAGTCATCTCGTTCCCCTCTTCCCCGCATCTAAACCATCCTTTCTTTTATCTCAATCTCTCGCGAGGGCCATCACGACTCAAAGTTTATAAGGATCCATGGAAATCAACGGCTTAGCGAGCTAGGATTGAGTGGAGACAAAGATGGACTCGACTTCTCTTCCCGCTCGGATGCAGACATAGATGGAGAGTTTAACTGGTTCATAAAAAAAACAGAGAGTTGGATCCGCCACTTTTATTAGCAGGAGGATCAGGAGAAGAAAGCAGGCAGTGTATAAAGGGAGACTGGGAAAGAGCAGGGCTTGAACTTCCGGTTCGAGCTCACAGGATAGAAAGGATTCCTTTGAACGCTAGATTGAGAGTTCCATGTAGTCAAGTTGATGGCACAGATTTGATCTGCCTCTACTTCCTCAATATCAATGAATATATAGCTTGAACCCCCAAACCCGGATTTCTAAGTGATGTGATGTTCGAAATCACTGAATGTGTATTGATTGCCGCTTGAGTAGGTAGGATAAGTCTCGGAATCACCATTGGGGTTATTTATATTCTGCCGACCCAAAAGCTATTCCGCGGGTTAGCCACCTCGTGCAATGTGTCAGTAGCCATTCTGACAGGCAGTAGACACTACTACATACTGAAAGGGCGGTCAATCTTGCTTAATTACACTTTCACTTTGCCACATCAGTACGAGAAGGCGGACATTGGTTTTATATTAATAAGCGTCCCCATTTCAAAGTCTTAGGGCAGTAGAACACAACAAATCCAACAACCAAATCGGCTAGGCTAAGTTTAAAAGTTGCGACTTTCGATACGCTTTCCCTTGGGTGTAAAAGAGCCTAGAATCCCTGTAGATAGAGATCCGCTTTCTTAGATGGCCCGGCGTACAGCCCTACATTGCTCAACTCACAACAAGACCTCTGACGAAAAAAATGAAATCGAGGCGTCGAAGCGAGCTTCGCAACCCTAAGCGAAGTCTTCCCCTGTCCTGTTAGCATATATCGAATTCAGCTGGATGATTGATTACTTAACCAGCCTGATAGATGGAATGCTTTCATCTTTTCGAAGGTCGACTTACATATACGCAAGAAGGTGCCAGAAGCACCCGTGCGGGACCGGATAAGCCGATGGCGTGGAAGGCTAGCGAGCACAATTCTCTAAGAGGTTTGTTTCCTGAGGCCGACTCGTAGCACCACACCACGGATGCTGCGTTAGCGGGGGGCTCCGCGAAAGCCCGAAAAAGACAGTCCGGTAGGAGAGATGCTATTTACCGTGAAATCGGGCTTCCTTCCTTTCCAGATCTTCCCCTGCTCTTCCAAAAGAGCAATGCGTAGTCACATCTGTTGGATCAACCTCCGACTTGAAAGACTTGGATGGCGCGCCTCCTTTGTGTGCTTTCGCCCTCTCAACATTGCCGCCCTCAGATCTAACGCGGATATAGTTTCCCTAAAAGCGGGGCCAGTCCATTTAAGCGCAAGATACTACCTAACGTTGGAGGACATAGGCTGAGCAGTCTCTTTCGGGGTTTATCGTAAATAAGGTAAGATTGGTTTCAACTAGCATATGGGCACGGTTGAGCACCGAGTCCTTAGCAATGGACTGCCTAGTGTGTAGGAGAAGGATGTTGTCGACGCTCGTGACGACCCCGCCACCACGTAAGGAGACTAATCACCTCTTAAAGAGGTTCGCTGGCAAAGCTTTCACCCGAGCTCACTCCCCACTGACATGAATAGCTTTTTTGTTACTAGTTACTAGAAGGGGGCTATAACTGGATAAGCTTGTCTGTTTACTCTAAGCTAAAAGGTAGGTAAATTCGATTACGACTCGCTTCCCTCAGATCTTACGCTTGTTTAGGTTGTACCTCTAGCTTGCTCTTTCCCCTATAACCTACTAGCCTCAAGGAGAAAATAGATTATAGGGATGAAACCTTCTCGTTCGCCTGCCCCTTCCACACGGACTTCGAGATCCTAAAGTCGTACTTCTCGATCTTCCTTCGTCTTGGTAGTTCTCAATCAATTCGTACAATCCAATAGGGGTCTTTCTCTTTCTATTCTTTCTTCTTTCGCATTCGCTTCCTCAAGTGAGCTACTGACTAGCGGAAAGATCGACGGGGAGAGGAGGTGCAATTCACTACGGAAGTTTATAACAAAGATAGCTGGGAACTTAGGTAGGACAACTCACAACGGGAGGGGCGCTCCTCTCATACATAAGAGGGTCACCTCACTACAGCCAATAACTACAGGAATGGATCGCGAGCAACGCTATGCCCCTTCTGCTTTCAAGTGTAAAAGATGAACTAATCAGTGCAACCAAGGATAAGAACTAGTATTCATACTACCCTGCTGGAAAACGGCCTAAAGCTGACTGAGACCCCTAACAACCATGGCGCCCTACTTGAGTGAGAAAAGACGTTTCGTGGCTCACCGGCCTTAAAGGAATGGATTGACCTAGCGTATATTGCATTGAATTTCCTAGTAATACCTGATACTACAACAAGTTCTCCAATGAGGCGTGTTCGAATCCTTTCAGAAAGAAGCAGCTCTACTCCCCCAAGACCTGAGGGAACGGAACGACAGAAAGCTCTGACAAAGCCATTCAGAGGCGGACAATTGAGGACACTAGAAATACAAAGACTAGCAATAGGGTTAGTTTACCTCTTCCTACCCCATTATTACTTCTTCGATGACTTCTTCTTCTGTGCGGTCTGCCCCCGTCTTCTTAAGGAGGTCTTTCTCACAGTACGGAGATAGGTTATGCAATTATGACTTATTCAAGAGGTCCCCCCTTCCCTACTGGAGCGCTAACTCCTATTTTTTTGTAGAGAATCCTTGTGTAGTGTATTCTACGAGAATAGTTGCTCGAGAATCCTTGTGTAGTGTATTCTACTGGTATAGAATCTTTGTGCGCTGACTCCTACGAATATACCTAACTAGTCCATCCATTTTGAGAAGATTCTTCTGCTGCCACTTCAATCGAACACCTCTCTACTTACCGATCCACTCTTATCCTTCACCGCCTTCCCTAGCATCTATGTTAGCCGCTTCTCTCAGGCACAGCAACTACGTACCACCAATAGATTCTCATTTCGTTCCTGCTGGGCTTCAGTCTTTCAAAAGATAATTGCTTCTATCAAGATAGCCAGAAGGCCAAGGTGTAAGCGAGGAAAACCCTCCTTGAAAACTTGAGGTTTTCAAGCCGATGGCATCATCAACACCTGGGTCACAATCCCCATTGTCATTGGACCGGGTAGCTGTGGTACTAAACCATCTCGATCACGGGTCTCATTCTACAAGTTTTTCTGTTCCGGCACACGCATAGAAGGAATGACAAATTAAGGGATTGGGCTTTCTTTTTCCCACACCGGAGGGCACAGCCCAAGAAAGTGCAGTCGAAGTTCCAAGTTCTAATAGAACGGTAGCTCACTGAACGAAATCCAATCCATTTATTTAGTAGGGAAGTTGTTTTCCCGCCCCGGCGTAGTAAGAATCAATAGATTCACCAAGGAAAGGTACAACAAGGGAAAAGCAATGCTTTTTCGCTCGAACTATAACCTGAACTGGAACTGGAACGAGAACCTCCATCTAGACCTAGACCTGACACCCGCATACCGCATATGCCAGTGGTTGTGGTACAGGTAGTTGTGTCTTGAATCTGCTGACAATGAGGGCTGTAGCTTGGGGAAGGTTTGCCTGTAATCGATGGCGGAACGATTGGGACTGCTGTGCTAACTTTGCATTAACTCTAGTCTCCGCAAGTAATGTTATAATATTGGAATGGAGCGATCCGAGAAGAACGATTACGGTCATATTCTATCCTTTCTACAATGCCCATAGACGAAGTGCTTCGTTTCAGACCAATTCTTCACAATGCAGCAATTGCTTTTAAAATTGAGTAAAGGAAGAACAACTTATCTTATGTAGTGCGACCTCTACCGCCCGAGTAAAAGTCTCAGATTCAGCTCCGAACTGAAGTAGACTATTATAATTCGCAAGAACGGTCTCAAAGGGGAACTCGGTCGCCGGAAAGAACATACGTTCGGTGATTTTCTCGACAAGCTCGGGAGAAAGCGCTATCCCGGCTTGTTCCAATAGGGGATGCAACTTCTTTGCAGTTGCCTCGATTAGTACATCATCCGCCACTTCCCAGAGTTCTTCGAGGGCGTCCTCTAAAGGAAGCGTCCGGATCTCCTCTAAGTCAAGCCTTCCCATAGCAATTACAGACAAAGAAGGATTCAGTGACATGTCGAACAAGAGACACGTGAAAACGACATGTCGAACAAGCGCGGTCATTCTTATATTTTTAAGTTAAATATTTATTAAAGCTTGTGATTGGAAAGAGATTTATTCTTTTTTTTGAGCAATCTTTCTTTAACTCATTACTCCTCCAGACAGGATCACTTAGGTTGGTTGTTGACCAACAGAAAGAAAGCATGGGAGAAAAGAACAACAACTTCTATTCGAATTCTAATCTAAAGAGGGAATTTCGTATATATATAAAGAGTCTCTCTTTCTTCTTTTGATTTTCGATACAGTCAGGTATACTGAAAACCCAATCTCGATGTGCCACTACATCATGAAAGAAGGTTCGTAGAACTTCTCTACGCAACCGTCGAATCTACTCTACCCTACGCTACCATCTGTCTTCTCTTATGAAATTTCTAGTTACAGGGGCAAACCAACTGCATATCTTCCATCTCGAGATGGTGATTTAGATCCACGAAGCTATAAGCACCGGAGCGAGCACCAATATCACTTGAATTTGAAGGAGCAGAAAGATCTGGAAATGTTACAAGTGGATCTTTTTGCGAAATGCATTTAAGGGTCGATGCCCCTGTGATTTTGACCATCGGCATTCCTGGCCATGTCATCCAAGGCAGAAATGGCTATACCGGTGAAATCGAATACCCTATTGGATCTTTTTCGGACGACCCACCTTGAACCGCCCAACATCGGTATCATACATAGCCTGTCCCCACTAAAACCCACCGATTGCCCTGGATCCGCAGATTCAGGGTCTTCGTAGGCTTCGTCTGTATCTTTAGATTTGGCAAATGGTTACTCTTCTACAGGTACGGACTTTAGCCGCTGCAGCTTTGGATGCGGAGAATTCTTCTTCATATGCTTTGGCGGATGAAAGGGCGCAGGATTCGGCAGGTGAGTCAACGTATTCGGATGCCCTATATCCCCCACGGTGATTTGGAATTCTTTAATGAAAAAGCTCCCTTCCTTGAAAGGAAATAAAAAGGCTTCTATTCCGCCTTAAAGGCTTGTGTTGTTATTCCTTACCCACACATAGAATCGAATGAATTGGATTCCTTCCCAGGAACTGAGTCCTACCCATTCCTTGATTCAGCTACGAATGCTTCTATATCCTAATCCTAACGGTTCAGCTTCGGGAAAAAGAATAGTTCTTGGGTCGGGAACTCTTAGTTTGGGAGAAAGAGGTCGGTTTGGCTGATACTTCAGATTTTCCTTCTAACGATGTGAATGGGATTAAGATGGAGATTCTGAGGCTAATGCCTATGGGAAGGAATGAAGATAGAGATGCTAAATGCTAAGGCGATTTGGATGGGGGGACCGAACCATCCTTTCTATCTTCCAATTCCGTATCTAATGACATTTAGACATCTCCTTCAGTTGGGAAGTAAGGTACCTCGGCTGTCCAACCTAACTATTTCTTCCTTCTCAAGATAGGCTAAGGCGCGACTTATAGCACAGGGTAAGGGATCGTGTCCATCCATGAGGCTGATGAGTTATGTAGGTTACCATACTGTTCTCACTCTGTATTGGTATCCTCGACATCCCGGTTTTCCGCGGGACATGGTAAGAGCATGTGCAAAGTCCCAGATCTGTTTCGGATGCCTGCCTTGAAGCACGAGGCTGAACTTGAAGAAGTGTGAATTCGCCAGTCCTTAGTATATCAATATGTTGGTTGAGGAGGACAACTAAGATCCGGAGGGGAGGCCATGATCCCCATCTGAGCAGAGGTGCCATATGTGCTTGAGCAAAGCTGCATGATTCAAAGATTCCATTTTATAGATTCCTAGGCGAAAGCTTTATTCAGTTTCAAATCCCGTAGCCCAAGCAACCTTGGCCCTTCTATGGTCAAGATCACTTCCAGAGAAAGGCATAGCATATGCGTGGCGCCTGAACTCGACTCGAAGCCCAGGGCTGAAGTGCCTTCATGAACATTTTAAATTCCTCAGTCATATCTCGACCAACATAACATTAGTGCCGAGAATGCCTTCACCACGAGGCCTGTCTGCTTCAAGCTCATTAGCGCATGTCGGGCCATCCATGACACATTGCCGGGCAGGAATTGAGCCTTCAGCTCGGCCTTTCACTCGTCCCACGTTTTGATCGAGCATCGACCATTCCGAATGTCCTCTCCTCCATCTTGGTCCGCCACCAGAGCTTGGCTGAACCATCAAGATACATGGCGGCCATAGTCACTTTGGCTTCTTCAGTCATGTTCCGAAGCGCGCCGAAATCTTGCTCCATGTCCCACAACACAATAAGTTCTCGAGCGCCTTTCGAGCATTACATTACTATTAGCTCTGGCACTTTGATCTTCACCGAATCCGTTGATCCTTGGCTCACCGCCTTTATGAGTCTATTGATCTCATCAGTGAGGCTACCGAGCTAAAAAACAATGTCCTTGCCCGGCCTTAGCATCCAGCTTTTCCTTCTCTAACGAGCGCTCGCTTAAGCCCTCGAGCTCGTCCTAAGCTAAGCGCTGACACGTCGGGCTGGCTGGCCGCCTTCCTCTAAGGCCGATACACGTCTCTCCAGAGTGCCGAGAATGCGCTCTACTCGTTCACGATGCGATTCCCTCTTTCCTCCCTGTGCCTACCTTGAATGAGGAATGGCGGGGTGGTCTCGTATATAAGAAATATGCAGCTTTTCGGTTTGGTTTTGGAGTTTTCTCTCCCTATCCGCTCTTTGCAGGTGCAAAGGTATTCGCACCGGACAAAACTCAATTAACAATGGGTATTGGTACGAGTTGGAACACAAGTTCCATGAGCAGTTTTATCGAGCTGAGCCGGAGCTGCTAAGAAATAGTGCCTTAACTTCTGATCCACCTCGCCAACCGCCCCTTCTTCTTGGGGGACCCGTGGAAAGAGCCCTTCTTATTGGAAAGCAATTATGACCTTTGTCCCACCAGACACCTCTGAGCCTCTTACAGGCCGCTCTGAGAGATCTCATCTGAGGGATATTGATCCTCCCTCTTTGGTAGCATCATGAGCAGCTGGGCGTGCAGAGCAAGCCAGGAAGAGTCCAAAAACCTTCTTTCTGAGGAATATGATCCCAAGATGGTGAAGAAAGATCGGCACTATGATGACTATACTACCGAGATGACTACCGACGGGCAAGGGGAGAACATGTAGCGGCTTGCCTAGATCTCGTATTCCCACTCCGTCGGTCAAACCAAGGATTCTCTTCTTAAAGTAATGGTACGAGTGTTTTTCTTTCTTTTTCTCCAAGCGATCTATTTCATTAAAGCGTGCCCCGAAACCAGAGTAGCCAACGGCACTCTTTATTGTGTGCTCTGAGAAACTCCTGGTTAGAAGTCACCTTGAGCCCGCTAAAAGACTAGGGCTATGGTAACTAAACCGGTGTCGGCTACCGTTGACTGCTTCTTTTAGGGCTATTACCCTAAGCCGAAGCGCTGGACTGCACTCGATAATGCTTCTTCTATTGAAAGACGAAGTCCTCGCTCGTGACAACTAGACTTGCACACTCCTTACTTCTGCTATAAGCTATAAAAAAAAGAGGGCAGGGAGCTTGTGACTAAGCCGCTAGGGAGACTAATACTAACCCGAATCCGGGAAAGGATCCGTAGACAGCACTGTGTGGATGGGGTACCGCTCACTGCACGGCTAAGGGAACTCTGTCTTGTATGCTAAGAGAAATCGGTACAACTCTTCTTTCCTCCCTTCACTCCTCTCCTAACGCAGGCAAGGCAACAAGTAAGCTCTTAGCGCTTCTTTGGCAAAGGCTACTCGCTCGCGGTAGAGCTGTCTTTGCTAGTTTTATTGCTGGCTCTAAGCCTACCTCCTTGTCTACATCCTGATAACCGCCTGCCTGCCTTGACAGAAGAAGCAGTGCAGTAAGCGTCTCCGGACATATAAAGTAGGCAATCACTTACTATATTGCTATCACCGGACGAGAGGTAGGTTTCAGTCGTAGTTTCTGGTATCGACCCTATTCTAACTTGTAAGCAGTGGGAAATCTCTATACGATTGAAGTCAGTGTGCAAGGAGCTCTAGTTTCTAGTCGTTGTATGGTCAGGAGGGAACAAGCAACGGATGAGCGAACAAGCAACGGATGAGCGCGCTAGCGCGAAAGCCGTTGCGCAACAAACAACGGAACAAGCAACGGATAAGCGCTAACGCGCGAAAGCCCCAATTCGTTAATAGCGGCACATACGTTTTCTTGCTGCCCTAGCGCGAAAGCCCCAATTCGTTAATAGCGGCACATACGTTTTCTTGCTGCTTCTTTCTTCTTTCTGCGTACCTGCCTCTCTATCCCCTTCTTTACTGAGTAGGGTTCCCGGGTGCCTATACGATTAGTAAGGCAGGATGCTACTGTACCAGTAGTGGAGTGGCTTGAATCAAATCGTTTGTCTAGAGAGGGTGTAGCGATAACCAAAGCTGACTGTACTATAAAGAAAGTCAAGATGTTGTATAGGCAACTGGCCTTAGAGTAGTGTATCGAACTACAAGACAGGAGCGAGCCATAATCATTGACGAAGAGGAAGGCTTGTGCCTGACAATGAAGGTCTGTTCTGTTGTTGAAGCGTTAGGGAACGTCGAAGCTCGAGGCAAGTTGTGCCCTTAGAGTAATATATTTGTTAGCCTAAATCTTTCCTTGCTCGTCTTTTCCAGCCAGCTTGGTTTGCCTACTTCAATAAGTTAGCAGAAGGGCTTCTCCCAACTCAACGTTAGCAAGGAAGTTCCAATTTACTTAGTAATGACGTCTGGAGGAATTTATTTGAGCTTTAAGCTAGCAATTAACGAAAACTGGGGGCTGACTGACCCTCTTTGCTTGCGGAGTTAGAGTCATCATCCTATGAAGCATCAAAAAAAAGAAGTCAAAGGCAGAAGAATAAACATAGACTGAATACGCTGAAATAGACGCATAAGCGTAAGAGGATAAGTAGGACTGTCTTTCCAGATCCACGAGATGAGATATGCCTTGCCTGCAGGTGAGATTGAAATCTTAATGTAGTAACCAAACACAAGTAAGTAGTTCGTCAGCCATTAAAAAAAAATACGTCATTCTATGTTAATGTTTAGAATTGCCTGATCGCCCGATCGTGATGAACCTTTGGGCATTGGTTAATAGGCATCGGCTAATCCTAATAACAGCATAGCCATGCCATAATAGAATCGCTGAAAGCCTGAAATAGTTTATCAAAGGGATGCCCTTGATTCACTCACAATTCTTGGAAGAAGTGGCCCAGCTCCAAAGGAAAATCCCATTTCATTGAAAAAGCCCTATCGGTCAAATGAATCAGACAGTGACTTGGAGTCCAGTCTCGAGAGATAGCACCATTGAGTCGTCAAGCCAGCTTCTCCCAATTCTTTATGGGTCTGACATGATGAGCATGGTAGATGACACAACAATGAATTTGGGTTACGGCGAGAAGAACATCAAAGAATTTCTGACATTCTTGCACGGGAAGAGCGGAAGATGACTCCGCATCAAGCGCTAAAAAGCCGAACCAATGGGACTTGCTGCATTCGGTTAATTGCCTCGGTAAGTCTGTGAAGAAAGAAGCTAGACCAAAACACGAGAATATCCACTTCTACCCGGACTACTTAGAAAGGAGGGCAAAACACTTGTCTCTTCGGGATGAAGCATCGTGAATTCACATGAACATAGAGCCTACCCTTTATTAAGAGATCCCCAGGCTTGGGGACACCTTTTCGCAACGTCGAAGTCAACAGAAGGCGCATCCATATCTATGTATATACTTTCAAACCCAACCACGACTTGAACTCCGGAATTCGCTACCTTAATCTTCTAAAAGCACCAGCTTCCCCTGAAACCCTGTTTAAACATCCCTGATTCCTGTCTAAAACACGAGAGAACCTTGCCTTGTGGGTAAACCTTCGGCCTGGCCTCTAGTTAGGCCTCTTCTAGGGGATCGTATCTAGTAGAGTAATCAGACGATTCTTGATGACTATTAGACATTCTACGTGCAAAACCGTGTACTCTCCCAGTGCTTTCCTTTCGGTTGGACCAAGATATTCTTCCCCACGGGATTTCATTTGTTCCAGTCAATAAGGAAGGGGCATACCTTCAGTGTGCTTCTAGTTCTAGAAGGAATTCTTAAGCCCTCGATTGAAGACGAGAGGCACTCCTGTTCTAAGGTCGGCCCGCTCTTATCCTAGTACCCGCATCATCTCTTACCTATTCTAGCTTGTAAGCTGGGTATTTCCTCTCTTTCTTTATCCAGCTATCAGCAGTTCAGACGCTGCTGACGTGAGCTTCTATCAACTTCACAGTTTGATCTTTAGTGCTATACTCGCTTTCCTTCTATTAATTTGTAAATGGGCGAGGAATTACATTCCCTCATTCCTATCATAGTCATAGCAGTGAGCAGGGCAAACAACTCTTCACTCTGACGGTTCCCCTCTTCCTGTTGTCACTTGGGAGTAAGAAAAAGCAGGAATGAAAGGCTCTCTCAAGGTGAAACATAAAATGCTATTTATGAAGGCATTGACAAAGCAACTTTATCTCGCCAATGCGGAGTGATGTTGAGTAGCAGTCATCTTTGACCTGGACGGCTACCCAGATTCTTAAGCTATAAGACCCCCTCGCTTCTCGTACCCGAACGTCAGACACGATCGAAGGAATGATCATAGCAACCTATCTGCCTATGAAGATCTGATCCCGCTACACCTGATCTGTTTACTGACTCTTACGCCGCCCCTTTGTCAAACAGGAAACTTCCGATCTACTTATGCCGGGCTGGTTGCTAGCTTCCAAAGCCCTAAGCAAGAGGTTCCATACTGTCCTGAACTAGAACTAGAACAGCTAACTCGGACTCAGGGGACACTTCTGACTTGTTAGCTGCAAGTACGAACGTAGAGAGTTTGTTAGGTCCTGCATTTTAGACTTTGGGGGGTCAAGTCAACTAAACAAGGAATCAAAAACCATAGGACCATGTGAGCGAAGGAAGTTAAGGACTGAGACCTATACTCCGGATTGAGACCTAAGCCAACTAATGGAAGTAGTTCAACCTAGGAGTGAAATGAGCCCGGCTAAACGCATCAAAGTGCCTGGAATAGGCTCTTTCTTCCTATGTTGAATCGGTTCTATCTTCATCCCTCCCTGAGACTGGAAAAGGGACTACGGGCTACCAACAAGACTGACGAATCCAGATGACTAATCTAAAGAATCGAAGGAAACTGGAAGAACGAGAGAGTCCAGCTGAACTAGGATCTAGACTCCTTCCGAGAGGCAAGTTCAGCTACAGACGATCGCTCAATCGCACCTTCCCTACCACCCCTGTTCTCTACCCCTGTGCTTTAAAAAAGGCTTTCTTTTTTTCTTAATATTAGGTAGGAATCACTTCCCTAGGTCCATGTCCATCCCCTTGGAATACGGACTTTTTCCTATGTTGAATCGCTTCGTCCCACCCCCGTGGCATTGGCTTTGATTGCCCCTACTCTTCTCATGTCCTCAACCCCGCTTCATGCTAGAGGAGAGAAAGCCGATATAAACAGCTCCATATTAGCGAATTGCCTCTGACTACATATACGCTATTCTTCGAATCGAGGGCCTTACCTAAGACTTCTTGCTTCAAGTTAACATGCGCTTGGAAGTCTTACTGCTACTGTCAGTCCTAGCTTTTATGACTAGTGGTGATCGATCCACACATTCCCTCTCTTTACCTATACGACCTACTACCCGGTTCAGATGCAGACTTTCGAATGAATTTCTCGATGGATATTGTTATATAATTAATTTGTTCCTTTTCACTCCTATTTACCTTTCTTATCATAGGATTTCATCTATGACTGACCCTTATACCACCTGTAATCGAAGAAGACGTCTATCTGCATATCAGCTTGAGTGCGGGCTTACCATGCCTAGTGCGATTCTTTGCATCCCGGTGGTCTGTCAACGGACTGGCTTACCGCTGATGAGAGGGTGACGATTATGCCAGAGGTAGGAGCTCTTCTTAGACGGATGAGTCACCAATTCTCCCGAGGACGATTGACTCATTCTAACTGACGCATCAACAACCTCGAGCTCACTGAAGCAGCTCGGCGCACTAGCAGAGTCAGACCACTCTCTTAAGTCGGCAATCATAGATCAGCAGATTCTTACCGCTATGGACTACGGAAATCGAGAATCTCAGGAGCGAGACTCGAACGCCCATTTTATGAGTGCCGAACGGCCATTATCCTATATTTGTCAGCATAGAACGGAACGAACTGAGCTCGATCAAAGCACTAACTGAAGACAGACAAACTTCATGCCTAAACTCGTACTAGACAAAGCACTCAATGCGCGGTTCTCTGTCGGCTTCGCTGTCTGGGGAATTGAGCTGTTGAGAGACTTTCCCGCCTCAGAAGTAGATAAGTTGTGTAGCATCTGAGTTTTCCAGCACTATAACTGAACTAGTACCTTACTTTCCATAAAATCAATGACTAAAACTCTCCTGTATTGACGGCTTCTTCCCCGTCCAGAGTTTCACTTCACTAACTTGAAAGAGACTACTCCTCTGGAAGGAACGACTCTATATAAAGAGACGCGCTACGACGCTGGATATTCATCAAAAAAGAAAAGTAAATTGCCGGGACGGAAATCAAAATCGGGCAGGAGTCGCTTAATCAAAGACAGTTCAATTCGATCTTAGCCGATCTAAGGTTGACCGTCTCTCTGGCCCCCGTTTTGGTGCACTATTTGAGAGCTCACTGGGCCCGCCGCTTTCTCAATCGAAAATGGAAACTTTCAAGATTAGCGTACTGAACGATAAAAATTATTATCTATGTTATTTCAGGATTTATTTTCGTTGATCGGCAAGTCTCAAAGATATTGGTGCGAACCCGAAGTCAATTCATTCTCTTTGGCTGAAGTCAATCTTCATCAAGACAGCTGAGCGAGTCGAAACCTACAGCTCAAGTCTGACGAATGCCATTCATGAGCTGGTAAAGTCGAGATCAATCAACTGGGATCGGATCGCCACACCAGGCTTTCCAGGTGAAAAAGAAAAGAGTCGCTTTCCTTACTGACTGAACACCTTCCCCATCTCTATTTGAGACAGATAGAGTTTGTTTTCACACAAACGCCTTGACTCGCCTATCCGAATCCGAATCCTCTACTTTCCTTTGTTCTCTCCCTAGATTCATGGCGCCCAACCTTGCCAGCAGCTGTAAATTAGAAAGTGGTTAAGTCTGATTCGTTCATCCGGAAGATAGGAGTAGGAGCCGACCCAGCTGGTATTGAATTGTGCCCTGCTATCGGTGGTTGCTCGCTCCCATACCTGCCCTAACTGAACTAGCTGCCATCAAAGGAAGGGCTTTTCTCCTCCCTTTGGCCCTGTGGTCAATGAGTGTTAGCCAGCTTTTCTCAGATCTTATACGATACACCTAAACTAGAGGTGGGAATAGAGGCTAGGGCTTCACCTTTGCTTATTCGTATCTTGAGTTTTAGGAGCGGTTGGAGTGGAGCGCTTTGACCTCTGAGCTATTTAGTAACGGGAGCTAGTAAGCAACAGTAGCTGCCCTGTTCGGATAGTGAGCTAATAGTCTTAGCTGCACTGTTCGATTAGGGACCCGGAACCTGGCAATCTACATTTCTCGATATTAGCTAGCAGTGAGGCAGCTCCCCCACTAGTCTTGGGGAGCAACTCAACTGCGCAGCTAGTCAGGATAAGGTATACCAGTAAGAGGGTAGTTGAGCTAGTCGTGTTGTCTGTCTGTACTCTCCTGCATCTGTCTTTCCACCACCATTCCCCTTTCCAGCAAACAACAAGCTTTAGACCGACCCCGGCGAATTATTAAGGGCCCTCTCAGCTCCTTCCTCAAGAAGTTCATTAATGCCTTAGTCAAAAATCAAAGGCAACGGAGGGAATGTAATATCCGAATTGGGACGCCTGGACCAATAGTATATGTTTTAGGTCTCAGGTTCCATTGGTTGGTAGTTCCCGTTAGCTGGTTAGCTAGCATTTGATTGCTTGGATCCGGAGGGAGGAATATAAAGATAAAGCGATCAGCAAGTTCAGATGTTGTTGATGAGCAAGAAAACGCAATTCGTTAGCTTCAACCAGCAAGAAAACGCCCTATATATATAAAGGCTAACGCACCCCTTTATCAATCAAGTTCTTTCGCGCTAGCGCGCTTACCCCTTGTTTGTTTCAGTCGTTTCTTAAGTCTTCTCTTAAGATATTTAGAAATCGAGAATCTGTTTAGCCTTGCTATCATCTGCTGGTCATCCCTTTCATTCAATCTGATGGTAACTGGAATCATAAATAAATAGGATGGTGAGGAAATAGACCTAGTATAGCACATCTCTCCACGAATCTCTCTGTCTTACTATTAGCCCTAGGCTTTCAAGTAGCAGTACCATTCTATGGTCTCTTTGCTTGAGTTCCCTCCTTTCTTGAGTTCACTACTTTTCTTTTATATGTCCTAATTATGAGCCGATATAGCTTCTTTACAGCTGGGGGAAGTATGGTAGATCAATAATAGGCCTTTCTGAAGGCATAGAAACTACATATGAGGAAGATGCAGATATACAGATACGGAAGAGGAGCTCTACCCGGCTGGGTTGGCGTTCATCCCGTAGTTGGAGCGAATCCCCTTATATTGGTCTGAGGGTGCGCCACATGGGAGGCCTTACCACTTGGTCGGTCCACAATTCAACTATAAAAATGTCTCTGTTGTCACGGAGCGACATGAACATCCCAAAAAACGTACTTTTTTGAAAGCGTAGAAACGCAATCCGCAATCAATGAAACTCACTAAAAAAATGAAGTAAGACCCATACGGAATACAGAATATGGCAAAGCAAAGATGGAAAGCACAATCAGTATCAGTACGAGTGGGGGGCCGGAAAGACGAAGAAGAGCTCTTTGAATCCAGCTGGTCAACAGCTGGCTTTTCCGTCGTGCATCCATCTGTATTGGTCTCTAGCAATTGGTGCTCCCGTTCGCACTCATCAGATCTTGTCTCCTCCCTTGGCCCTCTTCAATCGGGTGATTACGGCCTGAAGGATCGAAAAATTGGGCTTTCTAGCATTAGACGTAGACGGATTTCGATATCGACTTTCATTCACTCCCCACTGGAAAGTCATTTTTAGGTAAAGCATCTCTAGCAGACGCAATCAGTGAATCTGATTAGTCGCTCGGAGAAAGGTAGCGAAGTACGAGTGCTCAATTCAGATTCGATATCTGGGCTTTCCCTTAATTATTAAAGTGGAGTGAATCCCGAATCCCTTGCTTGGTCTGTTGCGGCTCCTCTTCCAGTTCGAGTGGGAGGCGCGGAAGTTGCTTGGTCACAACATGTGGTTGTGGGAGTTGCCGGTGTTGGAACATAATGCTTGGCTGGCGAAGTCGTGGAATTCGGTAGGTACGTCGCTTTGGCTTCTTTCTTACATATTACCGCGGTTATTCTGGAGTTCTCGATCGGAGAATCCGCTGCTCACTCGAAAGCACAAATGAAATGACCACCCATGAAAAGAACACATTCAGGCATTCGACTCTTAGGGAAGGTATGGGACATCTGCCCTAGCGGGCAGGACTCCCGACCTGGAGGGAGGGGAGTTGTTGTTATTGAAAGAAGAAAAGACATAACCAAACAACACAACTAGATAAAGACTCATGAATAACCCGAAGGAAGAGCGAAGGCACCATCGGGTGATGGGGACGAGCGAATGAAGACCAATACCATGACTGGTGCATGAAGGTTTTACGTCTTATTCCTATGGATGGGACGTTCAACCGCCCCGTTGAAGCGGCTGGCTAAGCTGTCAGTTTTATAGGAAATTCCATTCAATAAGCTCTTATTTCTTTTCTCTCGACCGTCCCGGCGCCGGTCAAAACACAAGCAAGGTAGAAAATCAAAGTACGGGCGGTGAACACATTCGTAATATGAGTATGGGTCTAGTAGGTGTACAAGGAAGGACGCGAGGTAGTTCTATCGTTCAGCGTCGACAAGGTGGATCTTTCTTATCGAATGATATGGTATACAGTCAAAGCGGAAGTCTCCGCATCAACAGAATAAAAGGAAGAAGATCAAGCTTATCCGTTGCTTGTTGCACAGCCTTTTTCTTGCTTCTCGAGCTGGATCAGCAGCTGAATCGACTAAATAAAATCTATATGGATCAATCGCTTAATCATCAAGTGAATCAACCGGGACTGCTACTCGGACTCGGACTTCCGGCTCTCGATTAACTCAATCTGGAACATCTGAATCTACCACTGCCCTGAATTGAGAAAAGAAATGTGCGCTCCAGCGTCTTAGTCAACAGAAGGGACTGCAGCAGAGTCAATTGCTCAATCGAGTGAGGAAGAAATTGCTGAGATAACTTCTCACCTTTAATCATGTGATTCAGACGCACATCGTTTTGTCGTTGTGGGCACTCATAAGCTCGGTGTCCTTGTTCGCGACACCTAAAACAAACATTCCCTTGTGCTTCCCTTTACAGAAGGACGAGGCTTCTTATAGCTCTTGCTCAACTCCTTTCGTAGCTTCGTAGGCGGCCAAATGGACTCATTCAAGCAGTCACCGGATAGAGTTCAATAGTAAGATGTATCGAACTCAGGTCCCTCTGTGAACATAGGAATGGGATGGATGACTCACTCTCTCTTGAATGAGATGTCAAACTGATCCTCAGAGCCCCTCTCTATCGGATGACTGATCAACACCAGGTACTGACGAGCTAGCCCCTGACGAAAGCACAGACCTATCTCCGGCTGAATCTCCTGATCACCGAAAGACTGACGAGGGCTTCTCTTACCTCATTCACCCCTTTCTGTAGGTCAGGATCAGGATGGGTGGCTGGAAGCTGACTTGTTCCGTTCGTACCTATCTCTCACTGACTGCATCAACATCTACGGAGAACGATCTGAGTTTATGAAAGCCGTGTTTTTGCCCTCAATAGCTCATAAGAGCTCGTTCAAAAGTGGAAGCGTTTATGAAACCCCGTATTTCTCGCTTAAAAAGAGTTATTTAAGCAATCCACATAGGCAGGGGAGGATAGAGACAGAACCTACTCTTTCGATCGATGACCTCCGGAATAACAAAACCAGACTTTAAACGGGATCCAGCAGAAAGGCGCGAAAGCCTTCGCCTATAGCTTCTACTTCTACTTAGCAGCCCAAATAAAGTACTCCTTTAACACACAAGTACGCTCACGCTAGTACAAAAGTAAGTAAACAACCTCTCTTGGCGGATGTCAGTTCGGTAAGGGAAGAGCTACTAAGAGCATATGCCACGAATTCTGTCTAAGAGAAATCGATTCCAACTTCCTTAAGCCATATCCTTACTACCAATATCACCGGATTCTCTAATAGCAAAGCCCGGCTCTCTTCGACTAGCCCTTTTCCAAGAGCTAAATCTGGGGCACTCGGCCTTCCTAAATTCTTTCATTTTCCTCGAACCCCGCTAATCCGTAACTTACTTCGCTGCCTTTCCAGCTTAACCGCATCGGATTCTATATGATATGCATTTGATTCCCGAACTGCGGATTCTCTTGCAGCGGCCTCTATCTACGTCAATTTCTTATTCAAAAGGCTAGGCCGCCATCACAAATAGTTCATCTCAAATGCAACCAACTTTCACTGCTCTTCGCATGCCCTTTCCGCTTGTCCCCTTTTGCCCTGGGGATCACTACTCCCATAAGACAGCTATGATCGGGCAATAGCGTAGATAGAGTAGAGCTCGCGCTTCTTTAATTCGATAGTAGGAACTGTCTGTCCGTATTAGTTTAGGTCTAACTCAATCAATTGTGTAAGTGAAGGTGGATCAAGCTTATACTCTTTCTTATCTTGTCTTGGGCCAGACGAAGAGCAGAATGAGAACTTCGATTTTGCTCAACTTATATATATACGAAATTAGATTACGCAATGAAAGGAAGAGTCAAAGCAGATCTTTCGAGACTTTCTTTAAAGAAGATAGGCAGATACGTAAAAGACAGATCATCAAAGAATAAATAGAGTCGACCTCCCGTAACGGGCTACTCGACAATGCGACACCGGGAATATGGAACTTACCCTGGACTTCTTTGACCCGGGTAAGCACGCCATCCATAAGCGATCGGTGCCAATGTCCGCCTTTGTGTTGCTGCAAAAAGTGGAGGGGCGGCTCTTTCGAGTCCCAACCTCACGCCACTAGGATCCGGTTTCCTATGCCGAAAGCTTTTTGGGGGAAACCCCCAGTCCCCTCGAAGTACGCCAAATGAGCCTGTCCCCTGCGTTTGGTGGCGCAGGTCTCTGGTTGGGGTGGGTTCTCAAGCGGCGTATTTTCCCTGCCGCGCTCTACTCGGAATGGATACCGGACAAGAGCTAGCTGGCTGAAACGGGGCAGTTCGGGCTCAAGGATTCCTAATCTCGTTTGCAGTGATCTCGAACATCACCTACGAAAACCAGAGGGACGTCCGGACGTATCATGTGATACCCGAGATCCAGACCTTTAATAGTTTTCTGAAACACCGGATCCAGACCAGACATGCTCCACCCGACCCGGTGGAGCTACCAGGGATATGAAAGCCCTACTCGACGAGACCTGGGATAACATAATCCTCCGAGCTCAGTAGCTGGTTCTGCGGATTCCTCAAGACCTCCTCGATCGAGACCCATAGGCCTACTCGAGACCAACCTTTAATAGTTTTCTGAAACCCCGGATCTACCCCTGGGGTTGGTTCCCACCCCCCGCCAAGAAGGAGCGGTATGCAACCCGACCCGACGTCCAGACCTGGCATACTCCTCAAGACCAGGGATATGAAACCCCGGATCCAAGAAAGATCCAAGACCGCTAAACTAAAGGGGAATCGGAACTAAAAAAAAGGTGGGTGGATGTTGCTGTAAACTCATAACTCCTGAGCTATGAGTCGCTCAGGAACTCAAGCCAGGCAGGACGGAGCTAGCTCATTCGGGAGTGACGGCTGGCTCGACCTAATCCATAAGCAGGATCTACAGCTCAATCATGGGCTGGCGAGCCCTATAAGAAAGAAGTAGGAGAGGAAGGGGCAGGCGAGCTCTAATCAATAGGTTCTAAAGTCGACTTCGTCCTGGTCCAGTTGCCAGATAAGTGGTTGGTGTAGGAAAGGATCGGAGGAATGCGATAGCAGGCGAGACCAACAACGGGAGAAGAAGTGATAGCAGGTGAGACTGGATAGGATCGGGAGAGGGTATGATCAAGAGCGAGCTATAAGAAATAAGCCATCCGAGGAGGCGAAAGCTGGCTCTACTGGATAGGAAAGGAAGCTCAAGACAGAGACAGGATAGGAAAAGGTTGATGTTGCTAAAGCAGTACCCGGAGCCCTACAACTTGAAAGAACTTGGCTCCCGGTAGCGAGCACGAAATAGGCGACCCAACATCGTGAAAAAATTAATAAGCAGCATCATAAGCAGGATCGGAAGTGAAAGCTTATTTCTTAGAGCTAGAGCTACTTGATGTCGTCTTTTCCCGGGATGAGACCAAGGACCTTAAATCCGATTCCTGAGATTCATGAGTGAGAAGACAAAGCGATTGATCCAGTTAAGACAGACCTCTAAAGTACGGGGCAGGACCGGACGTAGGACATATTTTTTACAGGAATCGCTAGACAGAACTCAAGGAATTAGGGCATAAAAGCGCCTGTAATCGATGGCAGATCGGGCTAACGGAAGGGGAGGAAAGAGACAGGTGTGGTTTCCTTCTCGGACTACGGTAAGCGAGTCAACTCAGTAAGACTCGCCTTCAGTCTTGATGGCTGCAAGCGAAATGACAGCTGGCTATGTGACTAGAAAAGAAAGTCAGAGAGGCACGGGAAAAGCTTTAAAAGAGCATTCTTCTCCCTCGCTTCCTCGAGAGTTGGATCTTCTGTCCCCCTATTTATATCAGCAAGTTCCCCGGTACGACCTCCGAAATCGATGATTCTTGGTCATTCCTATCATTAGATTCACACAAGTGATAGATGATTATCAACGTGATGCGGAATTCCATTCCCTGATGTAGTTTATGCCCCCCACTAACTACCGCTTTCCGTTCTTGGCTGACAGCGGAGGAGAGAGGGAGGACAACCTTCCTGTTGTGTTGGAGCCTTCTCCGCCCTTACGGATTCATACCGCTAAGGAAAAGCTCAGGATTGAGTTTGAGCCTTTCTCCCTACTCTTTATTAACCGGAATTGCTCAACGCAATAGATAAAATGACTAGAGGGACTAGAGGGAATAGACTAATACTTGCCCTAAACGAGAACCGAGACTAGGCTATGGATAAAAAAGAAGCGAAGCGAGCAGCAGGAGAAGTGCATCGCTTGAATTGAATCACCATTTAGTGGGCGTACGTTGGCCCTTCGCAGCACTGGTTGATGTAGTTGAATCAATCAAGTGATTTTATTCGTTCGACGAGCAAGCATTAGTAGGACGGACGAAGCCCCAGTTGATTGATACCTAGGGTAAGAACCCGCTTTTCTCTTTCTTTATTGACTCCTTTCCCTTTCGGAGGGTATTAGAGGTTCGGAAGGCGAACTATGCTGTCAGGGCACATCCCTGGGACTCGATCGAACTTCGGGTTAGGTGTCTAGCCAACCGATGACAGAGGTCCTTTTCCAGCAAC